ATTCTAACAACTGCTTCAAATACAGTATCAGGAAGCACAGCTTGTGGAACCTCCATATCCACGGGCTTATTGGCTAAATGGCAATTGGCACATACAATACGCCCAGTTGCTTCTCGTGGATGTTCATAACCCTGCTGCGCAAAAATAGGATATGCATTTGAAATAGATGTCCGAGTTATTACATATATCATGATCGATACGGAAATGAATCGAGTCATCTGTTCCTTTACCCCAAAAAAGGTATTTCTATTTTGCATGGTCAAATCGTTGATCCCGAAAATTTCTACAATAAATTAGGTAGGTAGCTAGTATAGTTCCCTATCCACGATTTTGCCACTGTACTGGAATAATCCTACTAAAATATAGGAGGAATCCCCTAGACGGGTAGAAGTATAAAGAGTGAGTAAGATGAAAAATGGTTTGTTTATGTACGAAGTAACATTCTGATTGGATTGATATCGGCAGATCAAATGAGTTCTTCATTCATTCATTGAATGATAAACCACTACAAGTGAAGGAGATACACGATTTAAATAATGGAAGATCCAATATTTCAAAATTGTATCTAGAATGACTGGAAAAGTGGAAACAAGACCAGATATAATTTGATCGTTATGAGCAAATCCAAAATCTTTGTAGGCCGAACCGATCATTAGTTCCCAACCATGGGGCGAGTGGAATCCGATACATAAATCGGTTAATAAAAGAATAGAAAAAGCTTTGATTGTGTCGCTTAAATTATAGAGGAATTCCTGAACCCAAGAATTAAGAATGACAAGTTCTTCATTACCCAGAATAGAATAACCACTTAGAATAGCAAAACAGATTATATTTGTCGAGAAATTTAAAATGATATGGATAGGATCTTCATTGTGCATTTTGACCAATTGCATTGTTTCTTTGTGGATTCCTATACGAAACTTTTGTACCTGTGTCTCCGGGTACTCCTTTATCATTTCTTCCAAAAAGAATAGTTGTTCTAATTCTATGAATCTTTCTAGAACGTTCTTCTCTTGAATATCATTCAAAAAAGTTTCGGATTGCCTGGTATTCCACCAATTAGTAACCCAAGGTTCCAGACTTTTATTAAATGAGAGAGAGATCCACCAGGGCAAAAAGACTATAGATGCAAGATATGGGAGGGGAGTCAATGCTTTCTTTTTTGGCACTTTTAATCTGTTCTGTGAATTGTTAATGAACCTGCTTCATTCGCCGACTCTATCCGATCCGATATTTCTATGAAGCATGAGTTCTATAACAAGGTATGGAACCTATGGATCTATTCCTTCTTTTTTCTTTTTTTGAATTGTTTAGTCCTTGGATCTAGAAAGAATATAGAAATAGAATAAGGGTCCGTTTTGAATGAATAAATAATCAAATATTCATAATCCAATATTGTTCCCAGATATCTCAATTGGTCAAATTCGAACCAATTGCATCTTATCTTCATTTGTTACTTTTCGATGAATGCCCGAAAGAACCAATTGAAGTAAAGAATTGATTGGAGTTCCATATGCATAAAAAATCGTTTTTGTTTTAGTGGATAAAAATAGCTTCTTATTATGGTTGTTCCGTATACGTCCGCCTATTTTATTCTATGGGCCGCAGCGGTATTACCAACGGAACGAGAGAAATGGAATCTAACATGTTTTGCTCGAATAAACGTTCCGAAAAAATGCAAAAGGGGATTCTTGGGTTCCTTCCCTCATGCTGAGAAAGGATTCGTTCTTCAGTTCATTTCAAAATACTTCAATTGGTACACGCAAGAAATAGGCCAATTCAGCGGCTTTTTGTTCAAGCTCTCGTGGAGTCAAATTCTCATCAGTACGAGTCAAGGGAATGGCTCCCTGGCCTCTGATTTCCATATAAAGGACACGACGAGGATAAAGGCCCTCTTTAACTTCCATTCTGATCGACTGGATATCTCTCATAAGGAATCGAAGGAAGATGCGACGATTTATTCCAGGAAATCCCCATCGAAAAATACACACTATTCCTTCTTTTCTATCGAATCGATCATAACCACTACCTACATTCCACGAAATTGTGCACCACAAATAGGAACTAATGAACAGACCCGCGATCCCATAGAAAGACATCACGATCCCTTGGGGAAAAAAAAGGATTTGCTGAGAGGGAAATAAAGATATCAGATTCCTACCAAGATAACTGGAAGTTCCAACCAATAAGAATCCTAGTGAACCCAAAAAAAGGATACAGGCCCAGCAGAAATTACTCGTTTTTCGAGACCCTGTTATAAGTTCTATCCATATACGTTCTGATTGCCAGTTCATACTAGATCCAGTTCCATTATATTGGAATTGAGAGAATAAGCCAAATAAGTTGGACTTTACTTTTTGTTTTGATCCCGAAGTAACTCTCATCAACTAGCACTATTATGATGTGAACCATTAGGAGTAATTCATCGAATTGGTTAGATAGAAAATAATAACATCCCCTTCACATGATCCCACTATGTATATCTACATACATATAGATAATTGACTTTCCATTTCGGATATCCGCTGATCCATTTTAAAACAAAAACAGCTATACCCGTATATACATGCATTTATCCATATATCATGGATCCACATGATAACAATAACAGCTTTTTTATTTGTGCTCACAGAGGGAGCCACATGTCGTACTGTCCCATACCATATTCCACTAAATGGATATCCGTATTATGATCCAAGTCCAAGTGTTAAAATAAATTGATGAGATTTGGTCCCGTCGGATCTAAACAATCTTGTTCTTTTGAACATGAAGAAATAAAGAAACCATTGCAATTGCCGGAAATACTAAGCCCACTAAAGGCACAAAAATAGAGGGTAAATTGAAATCTGTCATAGAATGGGTCCTCGATTTAATATTTGTACCTGTTATAAATATAACTTATGATAAGTATATCTACTATAAGTATATAATAAGTGCAAGGAATATAGAACTAAATAAGTGTATCTCTTTCTACACGAAATATATGGATGATAATCCACTCTATTATTCTTGTTCTCCCGTCCTTATCTTCTAATAAAGAGTTTCTTACGAGTTCCCTAAGGATTCGATTCTTAGAATTCCATCCAACAGAACAGGGATTCATAGTCAAAAATGGGGATTCTCGGGAGATATAGATATAGAAATATACAACACTTCTATTATAGATTTGAATTATTCTATATATTGAATAATACGTAAGAAGGAAGGAAACATGAAATTCTTTTTATTTTCCCAATTCTATTCCGCGGAAGGAAGAATTCACTCTTTTCTCCTCTTTATATTATAGAGGGTTCCTGATTACTAATCAGTAATACATGAATAGGGGTAGGATAAAAAATCTGGAGAAAAGAAAAAAAAATGTAAATCAAAAGTCATTATCCGAAACTTCTGATTCTGACTATAGAACTTATGTCACCGAAGAAAATCCCGTTCTTCTTATTTTTACTTTGATTGTGATGAACTCAAGTTCGCTACAAATAACTGAGTCTAGTGCTCTACTTTAATTGAATTTTGATTCAAGGGAAAGAAACCGTGTAGCTGAAATAACTCACTCAGAACACCTTTTAAAGGATTACGTGGTACGATTGAATCAAATAAGCCCTTATGGAATGAATACTCAGCCGCTTGTGAACCCTCAGGTACTGTCTTATTCAATGTTTGTTCAATTACTCTTTTACCCGCAAATGCAATGTAGGCATTGGGTTCAGCAATAATGATATCTCCCAACATACCAAAACTGGCTGTCACTCCACCAGTTGTAGGAGATGTAAGGATTGATACATAGAATAACTTTTTATTTGATTGATAATCATATAAAGCAGAAGATATTTTAGCCATTTGCATCAAGCTCAAACTTCCTTCTTGCATACGTGCTCCTCCAGAAGCACATACCATAATAACTGGTAGAGATCTATTAGTAGCATACTCGATCAAACGGGTGATTTTCTCGCCTACTACGGATCCCATACTACCTCCCATGAACTCAAAATCCATAACCCCAATTGCTATGGGAATACCATTTAGTTGACCTATGCCTGTTTGAACAGCCTCAGTTAAACCTGTCTTTCTTTGATACGAATCGATACGATCTCTATAAGGTTCTTCTTCCGAGTGAAATTCAATGGGGTCGATAGAGACCATGTCTTCATCCATAGGATCCCAAGTGCCCGGATCAATCGAAAGTTCGATTCTATCTGAACTACTCATTTTCAAATGATATCCACATTGTTCACAAATATTCATTTTTGACTTAAAAAACTTCTTATAATTTAATCCATAACAATTTTCGCATTGAACCCATAAATGTTTGTATTTTTGATTTCTATCGAAATCATTCGATCTTCCTCTTATATTGAAATCACTGCCATTACCGCCAGTTCTTATATTAGAACTCCCACTGTCACTACCACTTATACGTTCACCACTACAAATGTAAGTATAAATGTAACTGTCACTGTAATTGTCGCTACCACTTGAAATGGAACTATCAATACTAATTTCAGAACGAAGATAACTATCAATGCAACTATTAATGTGATTAGTCCAACTATATTTAGTATCATACATGTCACAATCATAGTAGCGGTTGTCACTCTTAGACCCATTATTCAGATGACTAGAAAAAGAACTTTCTAGTTCACTCAGAAAAGAACTATCATTGTCAATCTCAAAAATAAGATTTTCAATATCAAAATATACGGAATAACTGTTACCATTACTATCCCTAACTAAAAAAGTTTCATCAGAGATGAAACTCCAAATGTCCCTGACACCTAAAAAATGATCAACATTACTGCAACTATAACTGCCACTATCGCTCCAACTCTGAATGTTTTTACCCGTATCATTTATAAAGGGGTCTTCGCTTCCACTGGTATTTCCAATAGGACGATCAAGACTGTCCATCGATTTACTTAGCCCACACCTGTGTTCTAACTCCTCATTCGACAACATCGAATTGAACCACCATTTTTCCATAGAGCCTTCCCGCCCCCTATTTG